TTATCTATCGAATTTATATATCAGAATAGCTGATATAGTCATTATTCAATGAGTCAGGTCTACCTACTTTTAATTTTTTTTAATAGTTTATTTTCTAAATAAAAACAAAATGTAGAAATAATAAAATAACACTTTTTTAATTTGCAAATAAATATAAATACTTGAATTGAATATTTTGAATATTCAAGAAAATATCGGTTACACCTCCCAGAACACAAAATTGGAATAATGAAACATGAAGAAAGAGGATTATGTCACTATGGGCAGATTACTCCTAAGAAAATTCTATTACTCTAACTAGTTATTAGAGTAATGAATATCTCATTTTTTATTTATTTTTTTTTTTCAATATAACTCAAAAAAATTCAAATTCATTATCATTATATGGCTCATAAAAAAAAAACTAAAATAGAGTTTGCTTGAAAAACGAAAAACAAGGTATAAAACTTGAGTTTAGTGGAAAAGATCCTTCCTTGGATTTGAACCAATAACTTTCGGTTTCAAAAATACTTTTCTACATATGTTTGGAATAGTTTTTCTCCAATTCCTACCCCTTTTTTTGTTAAGAGATTTCTCGTAAGAAAAAATAGATCCAAACACAGAAGATGATTCTGAGTCCCAAGAATTCATAGATCCATCCTTACCTACTTTGACTATAAAAGTAGTCAGAGTCATCGATTTTGACTGAAAATAAGTCAATCCTGTAGCAAAAAAAATCTTGAAGTCAGCCATACTGAAAACCTCCTAAAAATGTTAGATTCCACGATCTAACTAACTTTTTTATTATTTCAATAATACCACTTCTATTGATTTCGAAAGCAATAGCAAAAATGAGAATTAGAAAATTCGAAAATGAATAAGAAAATATTTTCCTTTTTATAGAACCTCGACCAAGTGACTATCGATATATTTTCTACCAAAATGCAATAGATAAGTCAAAAGCTAATTTTCTAAAATTAGCAAATTAATAGGAAAATAAAATAGTGATTTTCTTGTTTTTTTTAGTATCACGGTTTTTCTATTTTTTTAAAACTTCAATATTATATCATGAAATCTTATGAAGTTTATTTATTTATTCGTTAAGGCCCTTTTAGCAAACTAAGCCCAAATAGAACAACTCAGATTAGCTTTAGGTTAGGGATAATCAGGCTCGAACTGATGACTTCCACCACGTCAAGGTGACACTCTACCGCTGAGTTATATCCCTTCCCTGCCTACTAACTAATAGGGTCGAGAAACTCAAGGCCACTACTCCTAAACAACTTGGAGTCGGACCTTCTTTTCGTACTATTTAGATAGCTCAGGAATGGGAAAGATGCGATCCCATAACTATCAGAAACAAGGTTGACCGAACCATAGTACATGCTCTCATCAAATCCGTAGTCGGCTCAATCCTTTTTTTAGGAAAAGATTGGGCCGAGTTGAATTGCAATCAATTTAGTAAAACTTACTGAATTATGGTAGAACTTACTGAATTATGTGCGTTTTTTTTTGATCTTTCTATTTCGCTTTATCTAGTTTATCTACCGGATCGAAGTCAAATTTGATTGCTTTCCATACTTCACAAGCAGCGGCTAATTCTGGACTCCATTTAGCTGCTGCGCGAATAATTTCATTACCTTCACGAGCAAGATCACGTCCTTCATTACGAGCTTGTACGCACGCTTCTAAAGCCACCCTGTTAGCTACCGCACCAGGTGCATTTCCCCAAGGGTGTCCTAAGGTTCCGCCACCAAATTGAAGTACAGAATCATCTCCAAAGATTTCGGTCAAAGCAGGCATATGCCAAACATGGATACCCCCTGAAGCCACAGGTATAACACCAGGCATAGAGACCCAATTTTGAGTGAAAAAGATACCACGGCTACGATCTTTTTCAATATAATCATCACGTAGTAAATCAACAAAACCTAAAGTCATCTCACGCTCACCTTCCAGTTTACCTACTACTGTACCAGAGTGAATATGATCTCCACCAGACATACGTAATGCTTTAGCTAGTACACGGAAATGAATACCATGGTTTTTCTGTCTATCAATAACTGCATGCATTGCGCGGTGGATGTGCAGAAGTAGACCATTATCACGGCAATAAAAAGACAAACTAGTATTTGCAGTGAATCCCCCAGTTATGTAGTCATGCATGATGATAGGAACTCCTAATTCTCTAGCAAATACTGCTCTTTTGATCATTTCTTCAGATGTACCTGCAGTAGCATTCAAGTAGTGCCCTTTGATTTCACCTGTTTCGGCTTGTGCTTTATAAATTGCTTCGGCACAGAACAAGAAACGATCTCTCCAACGCATAAATGGTTGTGAGTTTACGTTTTCATCATCTTTGGTAAAATCAAGTCCACCACGTAGACATTCATAACATGCTCTACCGTAATTCTTTGCGGATAATCCCAATTTTGGTTTAATAGTACATCCCAATAGAGGACGACCATACTTGTTCAACTTATCTCTTTCAGCTTGGATACCGTGAGGTGGACCTTGGAAAGTTTTTGCATAAGCAGGAGGAATTCGTAAGTCTTCCAAGCGTAGAGCTCGTAAGGCTTTGAAACCAAATACATTACCTACAATAGAAGTAAACATGTTAGTAACAGAACCTTCTTCGAAAAGGTCTAAAGGATAAGCTATATAGGCAATATATTGATTTTCTTCTCCAGCAACAGGTTCGATATGATAGCATCGCCCTTTGTAACGATCAAGACTGGTAAGTCCATCAGTCCAAACAGTTGTCCATGTACCAGTAGAAGATTCCGCCGCTACTGCAGCTCCTGCTTCTTCAGGAGGGACTCCAGGTTGAGGAGTTACTCGGAACGCTGCCAAGATATCAGTATCTTTGGTTTCGTACTCAGGAGTATAATAAGTAAGTTTGTAATCTTTAACCCCTGCTTTAAACCCAACATTAGCTTTAGTCTCTGTTTGTGGTGACATAAGCCCCTTTTTACAACTTATGAATTAAGAATTCTCAAAAGAACAAGATCTACTCGAGATGGACTTTAAATGCAGTAAAAATCTTTCATTTCAAAAAAAAATCAATTAAGATTTCTAATTGTTATGCTAACATGACATTATATGATATTGGAGGTATTTTTCAGTGTATTTGGTGCATCAAATACACCCTTAATTATATTTGATGCACCAAATACACCCTTAATTATATGTTCTTTCATATTTCTAGTGCAAGCGAATTCAATTCTTATTCTTGTTTTGCAAATTGATAAATTTCTAATGGGATTTTTTTTCCTATATTTTAATATCTATTTTTAAAATCAGAATATTTACGGGTTTTCCGCTTGACAGTGATATGTTTTGTATATCTAAATCTTAGATGTGAAAATAAGGATAATTCATCCACGAAAGAATTTAAAAACATAAATCTAATCTAGATTAAAAAATAAAAAAAGATTGACTGAACCTAAGAAAGAACTTATTGAAATTGAATGAATAACGAATTTAATAAGATTCAAATTCAATCGGTTAGATCGTTAACTAAATGTTATTATGTTATTTTCGTTTTCTTTTTTATTGAATTAAATTGATCAGCTTGCTATTGAATATTGGTTTTTGCTTTGGTTTTTGCTTTGATACTATGCAAAAAAAAAATTGCAAAATATTTAAATTTTTCTAATTATGAATCCTACTACTTCTAATCCTGTGGTTTCCACACAAAATATAGGACAGATCGCTCAAATTATTGGCCCAGTACTCGATATTGTCTTTCCTCCGGGGAAAATGCCTAATATTTATAATGCTTTGGTAGTTAAGGGTCGAGATACGGTTGGTCAGCAGATTAATGTTACTTGTGAGGTGCAACAATTATTAGGAAATAGTCTCGTTAGAGCTGTAGCTATGAGTGCTACAGAAGGTTTAACGAGAGGAATGGAAGTGATTGACACAGGGGCTGCTTTAAGTGTTCCAGTTGGTGGAGCGACCCTTGGACGAATTTTCAACGTTCTTGGAGAACCTATTGATAATTTAGGCCCTGTGGATATTAGTACAATATCTCCTATTCATAGATCTGCACCTGCTTTTATAGAATTAGATACAAAATTATCAATCTTTGAAACAGGTATTAAAGTAGTAGATCTTTTAGCTCCTTACCGCCGTGGAGGAAAAATCGGACTATTCGGGGGAGCTGGAGTAGGCAAAACAGTACTGATCATGGAATTGATCAACAACATTGCTAAAGCTCACGGAGGTGTATCCGTATTTGGTGGAGTAGGAGAACGTACTCGTGAAGGAAATGATCTTTATATGGAAATGAAAGAATCCGGAGTTATTAATGAAAAAAATCTTTCGGAATCAAAAGTAGCTCTAGTCTATGGTCAAATGAATGAACCCCCAGGAGCTCGTATGAGAGTTGGTTTAACTGCCCTAACTATGGCAGAATATTTCCGAGATGTTAATAAACAAGATGTGCTTCTATTCATCGACAATATCTTTCGCTTTGTCCAAGCAGGATCAGAGGTATCCGCTTTATTAGGTAGAATGCCTTCGGCAGTTGGTTATCAACCCACCCTTAGTACAGAAATGGGTTCTTTGCAAGAAAGAATTACTTCTACCAAAAAGGGAGCTATAACTTCAATCCAGGCAGTTTACGTACCTGCAGATGACTTGACTGACCCTGCTCCTGCTACAACATTTGCACATTTAGATGCTACTACCGTACTATCAAGACCATTAGCTGCCAAAGGTATTTATCCAGCAGTGAGTCCCCTAGATTCAACATCTACTATGTTACAACCAAGCATAGTTGGCGATGAACATTATGAAACTGCGCAAAGAGTTAAGCAAACTTCACAACGTTACAAAGAACTTCAGGACATTATAGCGATTCTCGGATTAGATGAATTATCTGAGGAAGATCGTTTAACTGTAGCAAGAGCACGAAAAATTGAGCGTTTCTTATCACAACCCTTCTTCGTGGCAGAAGTCTTTACTGGTTCTCCAGGAAAATATGTTGGTCTTGCAGAAACCATTAGGGGATTTCAACAGATCCTTTGCGGAGAATTAGACGAATTGCCCGAGCAAGCTTTTTATTTGGTGGGTAATATCGATGAAGCTACCGCGAAAGCTATAACTTTATAAAGCAAATTTAAGAAATGACCTTAAAACTTTGTGTACTGACTCCTAATCGAATTATTCTGGATTCAGAAGTAAAAGAAATCATTTTATCTACAAATAGTGGTCAAATTGGTGTATTACCAAATCACGCTCCTATTGCCACAGCTGTCGATATAGGTCTTTTGAGAATACGCCTCAACGACCAATGGTTAAGGGTGGCTCTAATGGGTGGTTTTGCCAGAATTGGAAATAATGAAATCATCATTTTAGGAAATGATGCAGAGAAAAGTACTGACATTGATCCGCAAGAAGCTCAAGAAACTCTTGAAATAGCTGAAGCTAACTTGAGGAAAGCTAAGGGTAAAAGACAAGTCATTGAAGCGAATCTAGCTCTTAGACGAGCTAGGACACGAGTAGAGGCTGTCAAAAATATTTCTTAGTGGTTTTTGATACTGTCTTCTTCGAATTAAAAAAAATCAGTTTGAATCAGATACAAAGAAAAAAAGAATGAAATATCAAAATTAACTTATTAGATTAGATTACATACCAAAGTCAATGCAAGAGTATCTTATCTAATAAGTTCTACCTACTATTGGATTTGAACCAATGACTCCCGCCGTATGAAAGCAGTACTCTAACCACTGAGTTAAGTAGGTAGTTCAAAACCAAAAATAAGATTCTATCACTTTTATAATTATAGATAGAATATTCTATCTAGGCAATACCAATCTATTAAAAGTAAATAGATTCATAAATTTCTCATATGGATTAGGCTTGACAAGAAATATTTTTTGTGTTAAGATTTTTCGTACAAGGGCTATAGCTCAGTTGGTAGAGCACCTCGTTTACACGTGCGCCAATGTTTTTCAAAGAAGCTTATTATGCAATGAACATTCAAAAATCAATGTCTTACTCCATAGATTGGAAATTAAGGGAGAACAATAGCCTGACAAATACTTGGTTTAGTTCGATTCTGATATGATTTTCGATACAAAATCGAATAAAACCTGTCATTGATTTGCTAGTTGATAAGGTTAATACCCAATCTATTCAATGCTAGGCATAAAGAGTATAAGGACCTCAAAAAACCTCTTTTCGTCCTATGACACTTTAAGGTGTATAAAGTGTCATACTTGCAGTGGAACGATAGAGATTTTCTTAATTCTATTAATTTCATTTCACCTAGGTGAAATAAAATAGGCCGAAGGCAGACCTAAGTCAAGCTAACCCTTCTTTGAAAAACTTTGGTATTGCTCTTAGATCAGGATACCTATAATGAATCAGAGCACACGGAATCATCTTTTTATCTTTATTTTTTCCATAAAGAAAAAATATGGTGGATTAACTGATTTTTTTTCAGTTAATGAAAGAGCCCAATGCAACAAAATGCATGTTGGGTCTTTGAAACAGTTCGAATCATTTCGATAATAAATTAAGTTTGATCTGTTTTACCGAGAAGGTCTACGGTTCGAGTCCGTATAGCCCTAATCTATTTCATTTTTCAAGACTTTTTTTTTTTGTATGTTTAGAGAACTATCTCTCTTAAGATCTATTAAGATCTTAATATAGGATTATATATCCTAATTAATCTAATTAATTATTGGAATGTATTAAGTTCTAATATATTATTATATTCTTAATAGTCTTTTACTATTTAATTTTTTAAATAAGATATTTTTTTATTTATTATTTATTCTATCTTTTGGACTTTAGTTTTAAAAGATAGAACTAAAAAAAAATAGAAAGTGAAACCAAATGAGAGAAATTTTTCTCGTCTGTCTAAAAAGATCTTATGTTTACATTATATCTAACTAGAATGGAAATTATAAATGAATTGAATGAAATAGAATCTTGAAACAAGACATGTCACAAAGTCAATTCGTTTGTTTGAGAAAAATATATTATTGTTTCACTTAGGAGAAGAAGTTCTGGATGAATTAACAATGCTAATTCGAATTAATTAATTCAGCATATTTCCATTTTTACGAAGGAGTACATTTATGTTTCTGCTTCATGAATATGATATTTTATGGGCATTTCTCATAATATCAATCCTTTTGCCTATCTTAGCATTTTTGATTTCAGCACTTGTAGCCCCGGTTCGTGAAGGACCAGAAAAGCTTTCTACTTATGAATCAGGTATAGAACCGATAGGAGATGCTTGGTTACAATTCCGAATTCGCTATTATATGTTTGCTCTTGTTTTTGTTGTTTTTGATGTTGAAACAGTCTTTCTTTATCCATGGGCAATGAGTTTCGATATATTAGGTGTATCTTTATTTATCGAAGCTCTTATTTTCGTGCTTATCCTAATTGGTGGTTCAGTTTATGCATGGCGAAAAGGAGCATTAGAATGGTCTTAACTAAATATTCAGAAAAACGAAAAAAAAAACAAGAACAAAATTCCGTTAACACTAAGACGGTTATGAATTTGATTGAGTTCTCGTTACTTGATCAAACAACCCCCAATTCAGTTATTTCAACTACATCAAATGATCTTTCAAATTGGTCAAGACTTTCCAGTTTATGGCCTCTTTTATATGGTACTAGTTGTTGTTTTATTGAATTTGCTTCATTAATAGGTTCGCGATTTGATTTTGATCGTTATGGATTGGTACCAAGATCAAGTCCTAGGCAAGCGGACCTAATTTTAACAGCTGGCACTGTAACAATGAAAATGGCTCCTTCTTTAGTGCGATTATATGAACAAATGCCTGAACCAAAATATGTCATTGCTATGGGAGCTTGTACTATAACAGGGGGAATGTTCAGTACTGATTCTTATAGTACTGTTCGGGGAGTTGATAAGCTAATTCCTGTGGATGTTTATTTACCGGGATGCCCGCCTAAACCAGAGGCAGTTATAGATGCTATAACAAAACTTCGTAAAAAGATATCTCGAGAAATATTTGAAGATAGAATTAGATCTCAAGAAGAAAATCGATGTTTTACTACTAATCATCAATTTCTTGTTCAAGACAGTGCTCATATTGGAAATTACGAGCAGGAATGGATAAATCAATCACAATCTACTTCAGAAAAAAGAAAAATTTTCTAAAAATTTTTTAGATCTAAAAATTGAGTACTTTTTTACGAACTAACCTTAATTAGGTAAGGTTATTTTTTGCAGAATTAAGAAAGAGCAAGTCAACCTTTACTTTCCAATTTTTTGGTGAAATACTTAATTTATACATAATAATGTCAGAGAGATCAATATAATGGAGGAGGATCGTTTGCAAAATTATTTATCTGATTGGCTAGTCAATCATGAACTAGTTCATAGATCTTTAGGCTTTGATTCTCGAGGAATAGAAACCTTACAAATAAAGGCCGAGGATTGGGACTCCATTGCTGTCATTTTATATGTATATGGTTACAATTATTTACGCTCCCAGTGTGTTTATGATGTAGCACCTGGGGGATTTTTAGGTAGCGTATATCATCTTACAAGAATACAATATGATATATATAATCCAGAAGAGATATGTATAAAAGTATTTGTGTCAAGAAATAATCCTAGAATTCCGTCTGTTTTATGGATTTGGAAAAGTGCTGATTTTCAAGAACGTGAATCTTATGATATGTTTGGAATCTCTTATGATAATCATCCACGTCTTAAACGTATCTTAATGCCTGAAAGTTGGATAGGCTGGCCCTTGCGTAAGGACTATATTACTCCAAATTTCTATGAAATGCAAGATGCCCTTTGAATGATAAAAAACTAATGTTCATTTATATGACACGACTTCAAATTTCATTATTCAAGTCAATGAATATTTTTAAATTCTATTTTAAATGAAATAAACAAAATATCTGCTGGATTCCTATTCGAATCATGATATACTAAGCTAACAGTATTTAGATTTTTTCATTTGGAGGAGAAAGAAATAAAATATTTATTTATTTTCTATCAACTGAAGATTTTAGAATTGTACTTCAGAAAGTAAGGTAAGCAAGAAAGAAACAGAATAAATAGAAAGAAAAATAAAGAAATACCAAATTAAGAAATAAAAAGGTATCAAATTTGAAAAAGCATTCTTTCTATCTATTCTTATCCTCCAACTCTTTATCTAAAGCTAAAGAGTTTTTTTTTATTTTGATAATAAATATTATTATATTATCTTTCAAAAATGATGTTTCTATTTCTTTATATAGAAAAAGTGAAAAAACATTCTATAAATATATATATATATATATGCATATATATATATAATAATAATATGAAAAATTGAGTTTATATACTAAAAAAAAAATATATATATATATATTTTTTTTTTTAATTAATTAAAATATATTAATTAGAATAAAATTAATATAATAGAATTAATTCTTACCCAATATATTTTATTTTTGTCTTACCAGGAACCAGATTCGAACTGGTGACACGAGGATTTTCAGTCCTCTGCTCTACCACCTGAGCTATCCCGGCTATCCTCACAAATTTCTTGTGAATCACCTGAGTAGAATACTCGTACCTATACCCTTGTATCTACGTCAATTAAAAATTTGTTAAAATGTTAATATTAATTGGTAATTATTTCAATATAGAGATTCTTTGCCTATGCTTAGATTCTTTTCATATGCTTTTTTTTTTTTTAATAAAAGCATATAGAAATATTGTATAAAATGCATTTTTTTTTGAAGATCTATTTGCCAAATGAAAAACTAGAATGAATTAGAAAGTTTAGTAAATCTTTTTTCACTTTTTCATCAAAATAAAAAAAAAGAAGAAAAATTTAGGAAATCAAATGGGCTTTTTATTGGGGATAGAGGGACTTGAACCCTCATGATTTAAAAAATCGACGGATTTTCCTCTTACTATAAATTTCATTGTTGTCGATATTGACATGTAGAATGGACTCTCTCTTTATTCTTCTTGGATTTATCATCATTTTTTCTTCAATATAAAAAACTCTATATATAATTATATAATATATTCAATTTATTATTCAAAATTGAGTTTTTTTTCATTGAATTTCATATTCGAATCAATTCACCATAAAGGATTCATTATTTTTTGAATTCATCAAAATTTAGGAATTTGCTATTCCATAATCAATAGCAATTTCTTAATTCATATGAAAATATTATTTGATTGTTATCATGATTAATCATTTGATTAATCAGTATATACGTACGTCTTTGGTATAGACGGCTATCCTTTCTTTTATTTCGTCTCGAGAGAGAAATTCTAGCAATGCAACATAATAAACTCTATTCGTTAGAATAGCTTCCATCGAGTCTCTGCACCTATCCTTTTTTTATATAAAATATAAATAAAATATAAATTTTATAATATAATAAAAAATAAAAAATTTAGAATAATAATATTCTATATATATTATATATTTTTTTATATTTTTTAAAAATAATGATTTGGCTCAGGATTGCCCTTTTTTAATTCCAGGGTTTCTCTGAATTTGGAAGTTAACACTTAGCAAGTTTCCATACCAAGGCTCAATCCAATCTAAGTCCGTAGCGTCTACCAATTTCGCCATATCCCCTTTTTTTTCTTCTTTTTTTGAGACTAAAATGCAATTTTTATTTTTATCTATTTCTCTTCTATTTCTAATATCTCATCCATTTTTTTATTTATTTTTTAGTTTAGTCAGAAATGATTTTATTAATTAATTATTGATTTTCAATAATCTAAAGTTCTACATTTATTTTTTTTTTCAAATGAAATTGAAAACTTAAGTTAATCGAAATTAAGATTGTATCTTTTTTTTTCTCTGTCATTGAATGATTTGCTTTTTTTTACTAAAAATTGCTAAGAAAAATTAAAAAAGATAACATTTTGATTAGAAAAATTTGATTTTTTTTACTGATAAAATCACTATTTTCCTATCAAATGAAAATTGCTTTTATTGAATAAAATAATAAAAAAGTCACTTATTTCTTATTTATTAGCAAATCATCTAAGATTTGGTATAGACGTAGAAATTTTTTTAATGTAGTACATTAAAGGGTTAGTAATGAGTGAGGTTAAAAAAATAGGAAAACCACTATTTTTCTATTCATTTGTTATTAGTTTTGAATAAAAAATCAATAAAAAAGGGGGTAGAATATTTTTGAAGGTTCAAATCCCCTTATAAATATAAGGCAATAATCATTGCCTTAATTTCCTTATATCTCGAAAAGTACAACAGTCTGGTAGTTAAACAAGAATCTGCCATCCCACGGGTTCAGCGTCTCCGCACCAAGTTTACTATAACTCAATTAGTTCAAAACTAATTAACTCAACAACAAGTTTTTTCTCTGTTGCAGACTTTTGATTTCATCATAGCTAAGCTATGTTACGGAATTTGGAAAATCTTATTCATTCTTAAGTAACCTTATTATGGATATAGATCCATTCAATTTCATATTTTCTTATAATACAAGATTGGATTTCATTTATTTATATTATTCAATACGTCGATGGGATTATATCCCGAATTTAACATATTTTTATTTTACAAGTGAAAAACATAAGGTTTAGATCTATCTAAATCAAAAAATTTTATTTTCTATTTATACATTTTTATTTTCTATTTATATATAATTTTCTATTTATACATATAATTTTTTTTCTATTTATACATATAATTTTTTTCTATTTATACATAATTTTCTATTTATACATACATATAAGTAAAAATATAAGCAAAATAAGAAAAAAACACACACAGATCGTAAGATAAAAATCCTCAAAAAGGGCTTTGGAATCATTTCTAGTTGCTAGTTGAAAAAATAAAAGATTTCAATTACGATTTTTGGTTTTTTTGCTATGATTTAAAGTGCGACTTCGACCGAGATCACTGGTGTTCAAAGTTTGTATCAAAAAACTACAAAGGAGAGGTTTTAATATCCTCTTGTTTTTCTGTTGAGAAATTTTTCATTAACCGATTAGCATTTTCATTAAATACTTTGAAAAATCTCAAAAAAGATAACATCAAAACAACAAAAGATCTTTTAGACAAAATAGATTTGAAGAATGTATCTATAATAGACAATATAGATATAACAGAAAACTATTTTGAAAAAAAAAAAAGAAATTTATGCTCAAGTATCTGAGCTTATGAATTTTTTTTCCATTATTAATAAGTTTCGATTTAAGTTTAAGATAGAAGAGTTAGTAAGGGAGTTAGGGGGCATATCAACTTTTCCTATTTCCGCTTTAGGATTTACAGGGCAAATCGCGAAATGTCTGGAAGAAAAGATGAGGGTAGATAAATCCTCAAAAAACTTCAATGAATTTTTATTAAAGAAAAAGAGGGATACATAAAGACTTCTTTTTTCATAAAAAAAATTTATTCTAAGATATATAATTTTTAGAAATATTGTTGAATTATAGATTATAGATTCGTTTAATCCATATTAGGATAAGTAAGTTATTTTGATATAGATATGTCAGGAATGGTTATTTCACAGTAATTATCCTTGACATACCTTATTTATCATCCATTCCGTGAAAAAAACTAAGCTTTGTGTTAAATTGTTAAATTTAACAAGATGAAAGAAATTGCGTCCAATAGGATTTGAACCTATACCAAAGGTTTAGAAGACCTCTGTCCTATCCGTTAGACAATGGACGCTTTTCATACCAAATTTGATTTTGTTTAGATCAAACAAAGATTTTTTTTATATTTTTTACAAATTGGTTGAGAGAAAAAGAAAAGATGTATATAAAAACTTAGGATATATATATAAGAAATAAAAAGCGGGTAGCGGGAATCGAACCCGCATCGTTAGCTTGGAAGGCTAGGGGTTATAGTCGACGTTGCTTGATCATTTTGAACGTCTCTAATTCAAAACCGAACATGAGATTTTTGTTTCATTCGGCTCCTTTATGGAAGATTGAATAATGTATTCTCATCAAGGATACATTAGATCCATAACATCTATGTCAGCTTTTCTGTCTGAATGTATCTAAAATTATCTGCTTTTTAGATGATCCTTCTGAAGAAGAGAAATTATATTATATTAAATTTCTCTAGTTTAGTTACTTCGTTTTCTATTTTTATTTGTATGATCTTCAGGAAAAGAATTTCGTTTCTACCGAGCTGAATATAGAATATTTTCATGGTTCTAGCAAATTAGAACCATCCTTTTTGAACTATTTTGCTTCAAAAAATTCTTTTTTCGAATCAAAAAATCGAAGATCTAGTTACGATTGGAAATCAACTTTTGCATCTTTATCCATAGATCCTTTACTTATACTTTATATATAAACTGGATACACTTCAATCCAATTCAAAATTATGCTTCACGACTTTCTATCCATAATTGAATATCCAATTTCAATTAGCTTTTTTTGAAAAAGAAAGAATCGTGATAATGTATATGTTTCCTCAAATACAAAATTCTATTGAGAGGATAAGGATGAAACCCTTTTTTTTAAATAAAAAAAAATTTTTTGATCCCAGAAAAAAACTGAAGGATCCCTTAACTTTTAAGTTAGATTTTTAATAGAACGAATCACACTTTTACCACTAAACTATACCCGCTATATATTTATTATAGTATATAAATACTTCATTTGTCGAATAAATATGAGATAGGATAAAAATAGCATCTGAATTCTGAGAATTTTGATTTTGCCATACCATATATTTCGTTTCCGCGTAGAGAATAAATCAAAAAAATCAATAAAATAAATAAAGTTTCATTTTTTTCATAAAAATTATTCAATTAAAAACATAAGTTTCTAATATAATAAGAAACAAATCTCTAGATCTCTAGTTATATTTTTTGTTATTTTTTTTTTATTGTTTGAAAAGAAGTCATTATCATTACTAAATAAATTCAAGGTTTTGATTCCATATGTATGAAGGATTTTTTTTTTAAAGGTCAACTATAGATTTTTTATTTTATATGTTTTTTATTTTTTCAATGTTGCTAACATATCAGATAGATCTTAATTTAGCAAATTAATAGATAGATCTTAATTTAGCAAATAGATAGATCTTATATGATAATATAGTAATTCATCGCAATTGGAATAAATTTTATTAAATAATAAAATAAAGTAAGGAGATTTATGTAATAAATAAATTAATTCTAATCCGATAAAATTCTATTAAATTTGATCGAAATATTTTCAAAACAAAATATTTCAAAAATATTTCATATATGAATAGTTTTTAACAAAATGAAAGACTAGTTTTATATATATGAAATGTTATTAAATGTTTTGATTCTTGACTAACTAATCAAGAGTCATCTTTGATTTGAAAAAAAAAAGGATATAAAATCCAAAAAGAATCCTATATTATATAATAATATAATAATAATTATACTTTAAGATATGAGAATGAAACAGAAATATGAAAATGATAATTTATTTTGTTGTTATTATTTCAATAAACAATATTATTGTTAATTTAATATTTTTGTTTTTTTTTTGTTTTTTATATAAAAAAACATTGGATCCTGATGATCCATGAAATATTCCTTGAACTAAGAGTAGAGAAGGAAAAGCTTGGTTGGTTTTTAACCAGATCAGGCTGGGGTAAGATTTCGTAAAAAAAAATTAACTAAAAAAAAACAAATTAAGTAATTTGAAGAAAAATTTTTTTTGAAGTAATTTCAGTTATGATCAAAATATTTAAGTTATTATCGAAATATTGTATATATTATATTTCGAATTTTCTTATCTTATTAATGTTTTGATAAGAAAATTCGAAAAATTTCGATATGTTTCTTTATATCTTTTATACTTTTATATCTTGCTTTTATAATTTATTGTAAGAAAGTGATTAATTCAAAATCATTTTTTTTTTATTAGTATATGTGAATTTGAATAATATATATTCAAGAATATAATATAGAAAAGTAGATTTCCTAATAAAATTGTACTTTCTCTTTCTATTTCATATAGAATAAAAAAACAAGGATTTTTCTAAATCTTTATTTTATATATCACATCACAGCGCAGAAAAAATCATTGATTTTTAATGAATTTGGAGAGATGGCTGAGTGGACTAAAGCGGCGGATTGCTAATCCGTTGTACGAATTTTTTGTACCGAGGGTTCGAATCCCTCTCTTTCCGCTCTCTCTTATGATTTAGTATTTTTGGATTCATAAGAATTTTGATTCATATTATTGTATCATAAGAAAATTAAAAAAAATAAAGAAAAAAAGAAAAACTAAGAATCTTTTGCTTTTATTCCTCACGCCCAGGATTACGCCCTGGATCATTAGATAAAAATCCGAAGATAAAAAGGGACACAAAGAATATAACTACTGTGTAAACAAAAAGTTTGAGAGTAAGCATTATAAAATCTCCAAGATCTTTTTTTTGTTTTTAAGGGAATAAATTACCTTTTCTTACGAAAAAAAATCTTGTTTTCTTATTTAAGTTTAAGAGAAAGAATCTTTTTTTTCAAATTTTTTCTCGTATTTAAGAATTAGTTATTTTAGAAACTTAAAGGTTTGCACTCATTGGAAGATCAGAACAGACAGAAAAAAAGCTGATTCCAATTTATTGCTGCAATGATTAATTGCATATTAATCTCGATTCTGGGAATAACTATAATATAAGTCACTATATTATAATTATAAGTCGCTTTTTAATATCCATTTTTCGAATTGAAATATTAAAAGATTTCAAATTTTATCGAAAACTTACAGCAGCTTGCCAAACAAAAGCTAAGAGAAAAAAGAATACAGGTATAACAGGCATAATATCTACAATTGGATTGAAAATCGCATAAGCTTCAGGCAATTTGGCCAAGAAAGAACTACTCGGATAAAAGACAGAATTAAGACAGATACAGATTAAACTAAAGATATTAAGCATAAAAAGATTTCGTTCTTGTAGATTAGATAATTTTATAAATTATTTTTATAATTATAAGAGAAAAATGAGAAAAACAGATTGAAAAATTCTTCCTTTTCTTTAGGTTTTTCTCAAATCCTAAATCCTTTTCTCGATTCTCATTCTCAAATGAGAATACAAGGATTTCTACTTTCATATAATATCTTAATTATAAAAAACGATCAATCAAATTTTTGATCCTATCCTATATTATCTCCATTTTTATCTATATGTGTTAAAATGTTAACATACTATGTATGTATTTGGATATTATGACTAGTTAATGAGGGCTCATTTTTTCTTAAAAAAAAATAGAGTTCCTTTGAAAAACAAAAAAGAAAATAGGAAAAAGGTCCTTCCTTGGATTTGAACCGATGACTTTTGTCTTCAAAAACCTTTTTATACCATCCAAAAACGCGGGGAAAAGGGCTAGTATGATTTTTTGGAGAATAGGAACTGACTTTTTATCTAAGTCTATTTCTCTAGGAATCTAAGTTTATTTCTCTAGGATTAGAGTAGAATCAGCCGGAGAAGCTTGAGAGATGATGGTTTGGTTTACCCTACAGTGGATGTTAGTTTAATTGGTCAATTCTTTTTTGAATTTGCATCATAGCTGGATTTTTACTACGTAAATTGATCGAATATTTCTGAAAAGAAGTTTTATCTACTCTACTACTTTTTACTTGCTATGATGGTAGATAACACTTTTTAGGTAGGAGTAGGAGAGTTCTTTTTCTTAGATTTAGATTCTATAAAAATAGAAGGACGCTCATACTTAAGATATCCAACTCATTACAAAATATTCTGTAACTAGTAGATTTGATTCAAGTATCTTGGCAAAAAGAGAAAAAATTCGAATAGAATTCTGAATCGTAAAATAGATTCGGGATACTATACTTGAAACTCCTATCAAGGTTTTTTCTTTTTTTTTTTTAACTTCAATTATCCATGCTAAAAAAATAGTACTGAGGGTTTCGAAATAGAAAATATTTTTTATTTTTTGAAGAAGTCTTCTTTCGAAGAATAAAACTACAATTAAATTTAATTTAATATTTTTCATAGGAATCTCTTTAGCTCATGGGTTATAGCATCCAATTTGCAATGCAATGGTCAACGGTTCGATTTCGAGAATGGATTTTTTTTATAGATTCTTTATTTTAATTTTAATTGAAAAATAAAAAATCTCTCACTTTCAAAAAAAAAAAAAAAGAAAATAAAAAAACGTTGGATTCCGTTTTTGCCTTCTTTTTATCTTAACATATATATGTATATTTTATACAACTGGTTCAGAAGCGCCTGATATATTGAGCATTTTCATTTTCAATTTTGATGATTTTCAATATATTAAATCAAACTCTTGACATAAGTTTCTTTATATATCATTATCATTATATATAAACTCATTTTATATATAAGTTAGTTTTATATATATAAGTTAGTTACAATCAATTTTGTTAATTGAAGTTTTTCAAACTTCAAATTTTTATTTCTCGTCCGTTGTAGCAAAAAATGTTGGTTGAATACTAGCAAAAACACTTCCAATCCAATTTATGGAATTGGATTGAGATTGAAGAATAAAGAGTAAAAATATATTATTATTCGATAATAATAATAATTTCTATTAGTTTCGAATAGAAAATCGATGGAAATGGGGCGTCGCCAAGCGGTAAGGCAACGGGTTTTGGTCCCGTTATTGCGAAGGTTCGAATCCTTCCGTCCCAGGTTTGTTTATTTTATGAAACAAAAGATATAGTTTACTTTATTTTAATATAAATAAAAATATATTTATTAAAGCAGAATTTCAATTCGAAAATGAAATTTATTCTAAGAATCTCTTTTATTTATATTTAAAATTTAAAAGAAAAAGAAATAAAAAAATTTTAGTAAAATACCATATTCTTTTTTTTTTCCAAACCAGAAAGAAATATTAAATTCATCAAACATAATATGTTTGTACTGAAACTTATAATGTTTAATTTATCAAACATAATATGTTTGTACTGAAAATTCTTCAGTAAGAATTTAGTCTCTTAAATTTTATTTATTTGTTTTGTTCGGAATTATTACATAACATGATGTCTCTTTTTTCAAAGAAAGGCCTCTTTATTCTTGTTTTCAACACCTAACGAAGTTTAAAAACAAAACCTAAAAGAGTAAATAAAAAAGAATAGAAATTCTTTTTTCTATTTTTTTGATCTGATAAATTATTGAAATTTATTTAACTAGAATTTAACTACTTTAAATAAAATTGAAATATTTTCAATTTTTTATTTTATGAAATTTCACTTATAATATCATTTTAAATCATTTAAAATAATAATTGAGCAAAAATTTTTCTAATTCATCTGCTTGCATTTTAATATTTTATTCTCATTTTAGAATTGGTCAAAAAAAATTCTTGAGCTTTTTTTAAGTAAAAGAAAATTTGTATAAAAAAATATGTTCTTATATTTCTATAAGATGTATATTATGATATACCTTGTTTTATTTCAGCAATAATCTTTCTAATAACTAAAAAAGAACTTTCGATTAAGTGAAAACAATCTTTATCTATGATTTCTTAATTAGATTTATTAATTAAATAAGAAAAAAAATTATAGAGATTTCAATCTCTAATCTCTACAAAAAAAAGAACCAGTCTCAACTTTTAATCAAAAAAATCTATATACAAAAAATCCAATTGATGATACTTTTTTTTTAGTATTTTACTTTACGATCTTGTTTTGTTTATTCTTTAATTCAGTTTTAATTTTGATTTTTCAAAATGAAATTCTCATAAAAAAAAAAAAAGGAGGAATTTTTATGTCTCGTTATCGAGGACCTCGTTTCAAAAAAATACGCCGTCTGCGAGCTTTACCAGGACTAGTTCAAAGAAAGAAATATAGAAAATTGAAATTTAGACCTGTTGATGCTAAAATTCCTTTTAGGAAAAAAAAAAAACCATATCGTATTCGTTTAGAAGAAAAACAGAAAATACGTTTTCACTATGGTTTGACAGAACGACAATTAGTTAGATATATACATATCGCTGGAAAAAGCAAAGGATCAACAGGTCAAGTTTTGTTACAACTGCTTGAAATGCGTTTGGATAACATCCTTTTTCGTTTGGGTATGGCTTCGACCATTCCTGGAGCCAGACAATTGGTGAACCATAGACATATTTTAGTTAATGGTCATATAGTTGATATACCAAGTTATCGTTGCAAACCCAGAGATATCATTACTATAAAGGATAACGAAAGATCTTTTGATCTTGTTAAAAAATCTATTGCTTCATCTGCCCAAAATAAATTGCCAAAACATTTGACTATTTCAAAAAACTATACAGGACGAGTAAAAAAAATAATAGATAGGCCAGAAGTTGGTTTGCAAATAGATGAGTTCTTAGTTGTAGAATATTATTCTCGTCAGATTTGAATCCAAGCAAATAAAAGTTCTTAGAATTTTTCCTTTTTCGTCGAATTCAAACTAAAAAATTTGAATCCTGAATTTCTATTTTCGAATTAATGTATCAAAAATGAATCCACATCTATTAACACTTAATGTAGACTTTTTTCTTTTTTTTTCCTCTATTTGTTCAATTGGGATGAGCATAAGTTATAATAATGCGAAAAAATATTATTCTCTCTTTTTAGGAGGAAAAAAAGAACTCTTGTGGAACCAATAAAAGATATTATGTTCTACGTACGTTTGGATCATCATAGTCAAATCATTCTGGGTTATCTTATACGTCGAAATCGTATACGCCTAGTACTGAAAGATAGAGTACTGATCGAGATAAGTGATTATGATTCAAATTCAAATACTAGAATAAAAAAAACTATATCAAGCAGAGGAGAATCCCACCTCTTCCGAATCATTGTTGGATACGTAAACTACAAATCCAAAAAGCAATGATCCCCCTTAATCATATGGATCAAGAGAACATATGATCAAGAAGTAATTTGTGCATAATGCATAAGAAGTAGACATGTCTAAATAAAAGAATATTTCAAAAATTCTCTAACTAATGATTCTCTAACTAATGACAATTAATTTGAATTGGATACAAGGAAAAAACTAAATAGGTAGAAGTTTTTAGTAGAGTCAATACTGTGATATCTAATAACTTCTATCTACAATCTTTTATCTACAATTGCATTTCAACCAAAGAAAGACTACTTCCGTATGAAAATAATATTCTAACTCCTGAGTTAAGTAGGTAATTCAAAACCAAAAACCGTAATCTCACTTATAGGGTGAATAGTACATTCCTTAGTTCTTTTTTTCTTCATTCTTGAAAAAAAAAAGTTTTTCAAATTATTTCTTTTTTGAAATGAAAAAAGTTCGTGAGGTAGAAAATGCGGGAGAGAATAAATCCAAGGTTTCAAAAAAAAAAAAAAAAAGAAAAGAGTGATTCCAGAATCAAGACTAAAGAAATCTATCGAATCAAAAAAATCGAAATAATTCTAGACTAGAAAGGTAAAAAAACAAAGAAATTGAAATATAGATATACGAATATGAAATTCAAATCGAGGCACCCATTCTATGACAGATCTTAATTTACCTTCTGTTTTTGTACCTTTAATAGGCCTCATATTTCCAGCATTGTCAATTTTTTTCTTATTTATTTATGTGCAAAAAAATAATATTTTATAAATCCTAGATTTCTAGTTAGTTTAAGGTGGGAAAATAGTTTGAATAAAGAATAAATAGGAAAGAAAACTCCCAATTACTCTACATTACGTAAAGTAGTTGGGAACTATCAAATAATGCTAATATCTAATCTACTTAATTAATTATTTTAAGTACTAATTTATAAAAGTTCCAAGGGAATCAAGAAAAATAAAGTCAAGATTGGGTTATTTTCTCAATTCCAATCGAACACAACTGGATTTAGTATAGTATGAATTGGCGATCAAAAGATATATGGATAGAATTTCTAACGGGGTCTCGAAAAATAAGTAATTTTTTCTGGTCTTTTATTCTTTTTTTAGGTTCACTAGGATTCTTAGTGGTTGGAATTTCCAGTTATTTTAGTGGAAATATCATATCCTTATTTCCATCTCAAAAAATACTTTTTTTTCCACAAGGAATCATAATGTCTTTCTACGGGATCGCAGGTCTATTTATGAGTTCGTATTTGTGGTGCACCATTTTTTGGAACGTAGGGAGTGGTTATGACCTATTTGATAGAAAAAAAGGAATTGTATGTATTTTTCGTTGGGGATTTCCTGGACTAAACCGTCGCATCTTTCTTCGCTTCCTTATGAAAGATATCCAATCAATCCGAGTTGAGGATAAAGAGGGCTTTTATTCTCGTCGTGTACTTTATATGGAAATAAGGGGTCAAGGGTCTATTCCCTTGACTCGTACGGATGATAATTTTTTGACGCCACGTGAGATTGAACAAAAAGCTGTCGAATTGGCCTATTTCTTGTGTGTACCAATTGAAGTATTTTGAAATGAATTGAATGAAAAATCAAAATCAGGAAGAAGAAAAGGAATTCGTAAATCGTGGATTCCATTTTGAATCCAATTCAAGTCTTTTTGAAATGTTCATTTGAACAAAACATATTACATTTTTCGATTTTATTTTCCCTTGAATTTATAGCGAATAAAACACACATAGAATAAAACAAAAAAAGAGAAGGATATTTAAAAAGAAAAATACTTCTATGATATGAAATTACTATGAATCTTACTCTAATAAATTAGAGTAATCTATTCTAAATTAATAATCAATTCAGAAAAGAGTTAATTTTTGGTATACTACTTTTTTTATATGCCAAATATATATCGTATACGTATACGTATATGTGGGTTCCAACTCCATTCTGGTATACTAGAAAAAGGGGAAAAGTAAGAAATTAATTTTTATCATAAATTAATATTTATGAAGTAGAGATTTATACGAATATAAATGTTGTAAAAAATCCTGTTGTTTTTTGAGATAGAAGATTTGGAATTGAAATTTTATTTTTCTGAGTTAATTTTCTTTTTATGAGTTTTAGTTATACATACAGCACGGTGAAAGACTTCGAAACAGTAAAAAAAAAAAAGAAAAAGAACCTTTATTCTATTTCTATACTCTGTTTAGGTTTAAGAATCTAAGAACTAAATTAGTATACAAAGAAAATAATAGATTCCATACCCTGCTTGTTAGAAAAGTCATATTTCATTCAATATCTTATATAAAAGAAATAAATATTATTTAGAATCATTGGATAAAGGAGGTTTATTAACTATTTCATTTACAAATAAAAAAATGAAAAAAAAGAAAACATTCTACTCTTTCCCATATTTTGCATCTATAGCATTTTTGTCCTGGGCAGTCTTTCTTTCATTTCAAAAATGTTTAGAACTTTGGATTAGTAATTGGTGGAATACGAGTCAATCCGAAACTCTCTTGAATTTTATTCAAGAGAAACATGTTTTAGAAAGATTCATAGAATTAGAAGAGTTTCTTTTGTTAGAGGAAATTCTAAAAGAGTACTCGGAAACATATATACAAAAACCCAGTATAGGAATACACAAGGAAACGATAGAATTAGTTAATACATACAATGAATATAATTTTCATCTCCTTTTGCATTTGTCAACAAATCTAATCTGTTTCAGTATTTTAAATGGTTATTTTATTCTGGGTAATGAGGAACTTATCATTCTTAATTCATGGGGTCAGGAATTCTTCTATAACTTAAGTGACACAATAAAAGCTTTCTCAATTCTTTTAGTTACTGATTTAGGAATTGGATTTCATTCAACTCATGGTTGGGAACTACTAATTGGTTCGGTCTACAAGGATTTTGGGTTGACACATAAGGACCAGATTATATCTGGTCTTGTTTCTACTTTTCCAGTTATTCTAGATACAATTGTGAAATGTTGGATATTCCATTATTTAAATCGTGTATCTCCTTCGCTTGTAGTAATTTATCATTCAATGAATGAATGAAAATTTAATTTCATCTTCTTATCTCAATTCAATCAGAATTATTTTTATAATCATTTTTTAGTGACTTTTTTCCATTTTTACCTGTTCAAGGTATTAGTCCTATATTCTCAACAAACTATTTCAGTACTGTGTCAGTACAACAATAACAGATTCTTTATAGGAAACTAGACTAGTTTTCTATGTAATTTATTGTATAATTTCTAAAATATCTAATTGGACATGCAAAATAGAAATCCTTTTTATTGGGTAAAAAAACAAATGACTCGATCCATTTATGTTTATGTGTTGATCATGATATATGTACTAAGTCGAGTATCTATTTCAAATGCGTATCCCATTTTTGCGCAACAGGCTTATGAAAATCCACGAGAAACAACTGGACGCATTGTATGTGCCAATTGTCATTTAGCTAATAAGCCCGTGGAGATTGAAGTTCCGCAAGCTGTGTTTCCTGATACTGTATTTGAAGCCGTTGTTCGAATTCCTTATGATATGCAATTGAAACAAGTTCTTGCTAATGGTAAAAAAGGGGGTTTGAATGTGGGTGCTGTTCTTATTTTACCCGAGGGATTTGAGCTAGCTCCAACCGATCGTATTTCTCCTAAGTTGAAAGAAAAGATAGGAAATTTGTCTTTTCAGAGTTATCGTCCCAATAAAAAAAATATTCTTGTTATAGGTCCTGTTCCTGGTCAGAAATATAGTGAAATTGTCTTTCCCATTCTTTCTCCTGACCCTTCGACAAAGAAAGACATTCACTTCTTAAAATATCCTATATATGTAGGTGGAAACAGAGGAAGGGGTCAGATTTATCCTAATGGTAACAAGAGTAATAATACAGTCTATAATGCTACATCAGCGGGTATAGTAAACAAAATAGTACGTAAAGAGAAAGGTGGATATGAAATAACCATAGTTGATGCGTTAGACGGACATCAATCGGTTGATGTTGTACCTCCGGGGCCAGAACTTCTTGTTTCAGAGGGTGAATCTATCAAGCTTGATCAACCATTAACAAGCAATCCAAATGTAGGAGGTTTTGGTCAGGGAGATGCGGAAATAGTTCTTCAAGATCCATTACGCATCCAAGGCCTTTTGTTCTTCTTCACATCTGTTATTTTGGCACAAGTGTTTTTAGTTCTGAAAAAGAAACAGTTTGAAAAAGTTCAATTGTATGAAATGAATTTCTAAATCCATAAATTATTTAAAATAAAGTTAGTCGATTTCTTGACAATCCATAAAATTTTGTATTATCCAAAAATCCTTTAAATCTTTTTGCTCTCTTTTTTTAGAATTTATATTGTTTTGCAGGACAGATTTTTGTCTCTTATTACATATGCATATTGAGTAATACTCAAGAAACATATAAATAAAATACAAAAAAAGCGGTAAGGGTGGGAAAAATAAAAAAAAAACAAATACTTTTAGGGAGGATTACTTGTCTTTCTAATCTTCTATTTGATCGACACAAGAAAAAAGTGCAAAATCTTTTTTCTTGTGTCGTCTTGTATTGAAATAATAATTCTTCTTTCCTTTCCTGGTTTAGTTTATTTAAACTTTTTAGTTTCGGTTCAGATAAATCAGATCAAAGTAGTGAACAAACAAAGAAAAAAAGAATTTCTGTCGGGAAGGGATTGATTGACCAAATAGGATTTATTCACTTATTCAATTAAGTTCAACTTCTAACTTTGAATAATTTTGAAAAAAAAATTTTGACTGTTTTAGTTCAAAGTTAGATTTTATTTTGACGAATGTCAAAATCCTTATTTATATTTATGGTCGGATAAAAGTTTTTTTGATTCTAAAAGTAATTTCGATTAAGGTTCTAATAGTTTACTAGTACTAATACTAAAAATGATTGAAAGTCTCATTCACAGAAAGAAATTAAATTTATAGTTAATAGAATATTTCTCAGAAAATCGAAATATTTTCTTATTTTTTTCATAAAAGTGAATATTTTGGTTTGGGATGAAAAGTAAAAACTATGAATCAACTGATGAATTCAACTTAACAAACATGATTTAGAAACAAAAGAGTAGAAAGGTTTCAATCAAAGGCATCCTTGCAATTTTTTTATTTATGAAATAAATCAAAGTCTACTTATTAAGAATAAGGAATCAGCGGGTCCTTTCCACTCTAATCAAACAAAAGAGGGCAAGGACCCGTTAAGTTCTTAGTTTTGAATGTCTAA